TTCATTGAAGAAGTTCTATTTGCTCACCCAATTTTCCTATCTTTTTTGTTTGTCCACTACGTATCTTTTAATGAAATAAACCTAAAAAGGTTATGATAAGCCTAGAAAAAATGAAAACTACGAATAGGAATCTTTGACGAATGAGATCGAGAATCATTATTATTTCGACACAAGAAAGGGCCGGCCAAAATTCCTTTTCTTGTGTCAAAGACTAGGAAGATGAATAATCCCTCCAAGAATCTTTTGTTCCTCTCATTTCATTTATTTTATCTTTTGGTATATATTCTATGCTTATTTATCTTATGTTTAGGATCTAGTCGAATTTGATTCTATTAGATTAGACTAGAAAACTATTGATTCATTCTATGACATTTAAATCTGACAATAGTGGCAGAATTATACCGCTTCAATTTGGATTGAAAAAAGAAAGAAAAAAGAAGAGGTAAGTAAAGTCAAATAGTCTTCTTCACAGTATACATACTATGACTAGGAGTGCGGGACAAGTAATTCAATTCCCGAAATCGGGTAGAAAAAAAATAGAAACAAGCAAAAGACTTTTCATAATTTTTTTGATCGTACCTAATTACCAATAAAAATGGGATTTTTTTTAGAGCTTGATGTTGATCAATTTGCGGATCTAAAAATTCATTTCGGACAATTGAACCTTCTCAAACTGTTTCTTTTTAAGAACCAAAAAGATTTGTGCCAAAATAACGGATGCCAAGAATAGCAAAAGTCCTTGGACACGTAATGGATCTTGAAGTACTATTTCCGCATCCCCCTGACCAAATCCACCCACATTAGGATTGCTCGTTAATGGTTGATCAAGTTTGATGGATTCGCCCTCTGAAACAAGAAGTTCTGGCCCTGGAGGGATAATATCAACCACTTGACGTCCATCTGATGCATCTACTATGATTATTTCGTATCCCCCTTTTTCTTTTCGTATGATTTTGCTTACTATACCTACCGCGGTAGCATTATAAACATTATTGTTACTCTTGCTCCCGTCGGGATAAATTTGACCCCGTCCCCTGTTCCCGCCTACGTATATGGGATACTTTAAGAAGTGAACATCTTTCTTAGTAGCGGGGTCGGGGGAAAGAATGGGAAAGGTGATTTCGCTATATTTCTGACCAGGAACAGGACCTATCACAAGAATATTTTTTTTAGTAGGACGATAACTCTGAAAAGACAGATTGCCTATCTTTTCTTTAATCTCGGGCGAAATACGATCGGGGGGGGCTAATTCAAAACCCTCAGGTAAAATAAGAACAGCTCCTACATTCAAAGCCCCCCTCTTGCCATTAGCAAGAACTTGTTTCAGTTGCAGATCATAAGGAATTCGAACAACTGCTTCAAATACAGTATCGGGAAGTACCGCTTGTGGAACCTCGATATCTACGGGCTTATTAGCTAAATGGCAATTGGCACATACAATACGGCCAGTCGCTTCTCGTGGATTTTCATAACTCTGCTGTGCAAAAATGGGATATGCATTCGAAACGGGTGCCCGAGTTATTATATATATCATGAGCGAGACGGAAATAGATCGAGTAATCTCTTCCTTTATCCAAGAAAAGGTATTTCTAGTTTGCATGGTCCAATCATTGATCCCGAAAAATTCTACAATAAAATTAGATAAGTCGCTAGTATAGTTCCCTATCTATGATTCTGCTATTTACTGAAATAGTTTCACTGAAATAGTGAAGGAATCCCCTGTATGGGTAGAAAGAATAAGTAAAATTTTGAATGTTTTACTTATGTATAAAGTAAGAAACATTATAATTGGATCGGTCGATCATTTTTCAGTCATTCATTGAATGATAAATCACTACAAGTGACGGAGAGACGCGATTTAAATAACGAAAGATCCAATATTTAAAAATTGTATCTAAAATGACCGGAAAAGTAGAAACAAGACCCGATATAATTTGCTCATTATGAGAAAACCCAAAATCTTTGTAGACAGAGCCAATCATTAGTTCCCAACCGTGCGGCGAATGGAATCCTATACATAAATCGGTTAATAAAAGAATAGAAAAAGCTTTTATTGTGTCGCTTAAATTATAGAGGAATTCTTGAATCCAAGAGTTAAGAATAACAAGTTCTTCATTACCTAGAATAGAACAACCACTTAGAATAACGAAAGAGATTATATTTGTCGAGAAATGCAAAATCGTATGAATACAATCCTCATTGTGCATCTTGATCAATTGAATCGTTTCTTTGTAGATTACGCTGTGAAGATTTTGTAAATGTGTTTCCGGGTATTCCTTTATTATTTCGTCCAAGAGCGAGAGTTCCTCTAATTCTATGAATTTTTTTAGAATATTCTTTTCTTGAATATCATTCAAGAAAATTTCAGAGTTCCTAGCGTGCCACCAATTAGTAACCCAAGATTCCAGGCTTTTATTAAATGAGAGAGAGAGCCACCAAGGCAAAAATACTATAGATGCAAGATATAGAAGGGAAATAAATACTTTCTTTTTTGCCATTTTTTCGTCTGTGAATTTTGAATCACCTCATTTGTCGACTCTATACGATACTAATAGTTCTATTAAGCATCAGTTCTATTCCATTACAAACAAGTCATAGAGCCCATAAATCTATCAATCTATTCCCTGTTTTTTATTTGTAATTAAGTTAAAGTGGTTAGTCCTTTAATTTAGAAAGAATCCAAAAAAACAATACAGAAATCGAAGAAAAAAGAGTCCACTTCCAATTCTAATGAAGAAATAAAAAAAAAAAGATAAACTCTTTATTCCATTCCAAAACTTTTTGATATATGAAATATATGGGATGAGTCTATTATTTGGATTTGTTACTTGTTTTGTTACTGAATTGAGTTAAGTGGCTTTACATACACATAAAAAAGTTTTGTTGACAAAAAAAAAACTTTCGTTTTAGGATTGTTCCGTGTACGTTTGCTTTTGTTTTGGCTCGAAGGGGCGTTCTGAAGAAACTTAAGTTATGCTATAGAAAAAGGAGGATTCTTGAGTTTTAGTTTTTTCCCTCTTGCTAAGAAAGCAGTCATTCTTCAGTTCTTTTTTCAAAATACTTCAATTGGTACGCGCAAGAAATAGGCCAATTCAGCGGCTTTTTGCTCAATTTCTCGTAGAGTCAAATTCTCATCAGTACGAGTCAAGGGAACGGACCCCTGGCCCCTGATTTCCATATAAAGGGCACGACGAGCATAAACACCCTCTTTAACTTCTATTCTGATAGACTGAATATCTTTCATAAGGAATCGAAGGAAGATACGACGATTTTTTCCAGGAAATCCCCAACGAAAAATACACACTATTCCTTCTTTTATATCGAATCGATCATAACCACTACCTACATTCCACGAAATTGTGCACCACAAATAGGAGCTAATAAAAAGACCTGCGATTCCATAGAAAGACATCACAAGCCCTTGCGGAAAAAAAACGATTTCCTGAGAGGGAAATAAAGATATAAAATTCCTACCAAGATAACTGGAAGTTCCAACCAATAAAAACCCTAATGAACCTAAAAAAAGGATAAAGGCCCAGCAGAAATTACTAACTTTTCGAGACCCGGTTATAAGTTCTATCCATATATGGTCTGATCGCCAACTCATACTATACTCGATCTAGTTGCATTTTATTGGAATTGGGGAATAACCAAAAAAATTGACTTTCATTTTTTTGTTTCCGAAGTAACCCGCATCAACTAGCACTATTAGGATGTGAATCTTTAGGAGTAATTCATCGAATTGCTTAACTCTAAACTAAAATAATAACATCCCTTTCCATATGATTTATTATAGATATCCGCATATATCCATATGGATATATTGACTTTCCATTTCATAAACTCACCCCGATACCGATCGATTTTCAAATAGCTCTAATTCATTTACTCATAGATCATGTTTACGTATGTATACGAGCTTATGCTCGGAGGAAGCCACACGTTATACCCTATTCTACTAAATTCTACTAAATAGAATTCTACTAAATAGAATATTCGTGTTATGATACAAGTAAGGCTTGAAAAAAAAAAAAAAAAAAAAATAGATAAGATTTGGCCCCATCGTATCTAAAAAATTTTGTTTTTTTGAACATGAAGAGATAAAGAAACCATTGCAATTGCCGGAAATACTAAGCCCACTAAAGGCACAAAAATAGAGGGTAAGGTGTTGAGAGTTGTCATAGAATGGGTACCTCGATTTAATATTTGTACCTGTTATTGTTATAAAGATAGCTTATAATTCATATATAATTATACTATTATACTAAGTCTACTTAAGTGAGTATATACACTAATAAAGATTATATAATGGAAGAGTATATTAGGTATATATACTAAAATAGAATAAGGAGTCTATAATATAAGACTAATATATTAAAATAAAATATATAATATACTCAGTAAGTATATAATAAGTGTAAATCAAAGGTGGAAATATGTAAATAATTGGGCTTAGTCATCTTTCTACATGAAATATATATATGTCACTTTTGTTTATTATTATGTTGTTCTTTTTTTGTTCATTATTGATTTTTTTTCTTCTTATTATTGTTTCTATTTATTTTGATTATTCCCCTCCCGAAAAATTCGTTAGACTATGACCCAACAAACGGTATTCGTACTAAAACCGAGGGTTCTCGGGGGATATAGAAAGATGCAGGACCCCGCTGCCTAATTTCACAGAAGAAAGAAACAGAATTCACTCTTTTTATTTTGTTTGATAGAAATTTCCTGATTAGAAATCGGGAATATCGAGAAAAAAAAAAATTATCCGCATGGTTCTTTTTACAATTCAATCTTATGTTACCAAAGAAAGAAAAACCCATTCTTGGGATTTTGACTTTCATTCAATTCCTATAAACTAAATAACTACTTGATTATCACAAACCAAATTTATCAAATTTAAAATGAATTAATATTAAATTAAGGATATAAGTCTCTACTTGATTTCATTTTTCGATTCAAAGGAAAGAAAGCATGGAGCTTAAATAACTCACTCA